ATGTGATCTAATATTTCTATCAAGCATGAGTTCTATTACAAGGTATCGAGCCTATGAATCTATTCCCTGTTTTTTATTTGTGATTCAGTGGGTAGTCCTTGAATCTAGAAAGAATACAGAAATAGAATAAGAGTCCACTTCGAATTCAAATGAAGAAATAATCAAAAATGTTGTTTTGTTTCCAGATATCTCAATTGGTCAAATTTGAAGCAATTGCCTCCTTTCAATGAATGCCCGAAAGAACCGTTTCAAGTAATGAATATTATTCGTATTTCGAGACGAAAGAACTCCCTTTCTATTAAAATATTCAATATTTCGAAAAAATGTCGCTGGCTACTCATAGTCCCGGAATAATTGAGATCAATTTCTGAAGAATACTGTGATCAAAAATGAGTGGCAAAACAAGAGAGAAATTGGATAGTTATTGTTATAAGAAATCCAATCGTTTGATCATTAAGGAACCCAAAAGAAAGAATAAAAAGAAACGTCGATTGACAAAAGAAAAGAGAGATAATTTACAAGATATGATCTATCTGTATCTAATGTATCAATTCAAAATATTGGACCTAAAAGAAAAAGAGAAATTTTTTTCTTTATTCCGAAATGTTTTGATATATGAGATGAATCCATTATTTCTATTTGTTACTTGTTTTGTTACTGAATTGAGTTGAGTGGATTTCCATAATACACACAAAAGACCATTTTTGCGGACAAAAACAGTTTCGTTTTATGGCTGTTCCATATACGTCGACTTTGGCTCGAATGAGCGTTCTGAAGAAACTTCAGTTAAGTTATGCTATAGAAAAAGAGGATTTTCCCTCCTGATGAGAAAGCATTTATTCTTCAGTTCATTTCAAAATACTTCAATTGGTACACGCAAGAAATAGGCCAATTCGGCAGCTTTTTGTTCAATTTCTCGTGGAGTCAAATTCTCATCAGTACGAGTCAAGGGAATAGCCCCCTGGCCTCCGATTTCCATATAAAGGACACGACGGGCATAAATACCCTCTTTAACTTCTATTCTGATGGACTGAATATCTTTCATAAGGAATCGAAGGAAGATGCGACGATTTTTTCCAGGAAATCCCCAACGAAAAATACACACTATTCCTTCTTTTCTATCGAATCGATCATAACCACTACCTACATTCCACGCAATTGTGCACCACAAATAGGAGCTAATAAAGAGACCTGCGATCCCATAGAAAGACATCACGATCCCTTGTGGAAAAAAAATGATTTGCTGAGACGGAAATAAAGATATCAAATTCCTACCAAGATAACTCGAAGTTCCAACCAATAAGAATCCTAATGAACCTAAAAAAAGGATAAAGGCCCAGCAAAAATTACTTGTTTTTCGAGACCCCGTTATAAGTTCTATCCATATCTGTTCTGATCGCCAACTCATACTAGATCCAGTTGCATTTTATTGGAATTGAGAGAATAACCCAAATGAATTTGACTTTACTCTTTGTGTTTCCGAAGTAACTCTCATCAACTAGCACTATTCTGATGTGAACCTTTAGGAGTAATTCATCGAATTGGTTAGATCTAAAATAATAACATCCCCTTCATATGATCCCCTATAGATATCTACACACATTTAGATACATTGACTTTCCATTTCAGACATCCGCCGATCTTGATCTATTTGAAAATAGCTATAATTCATTTACCCATATATCATGTTTCCGCATGCATAAAAGCTCTTTCATTTATGTTCGGAGGAAACCACCCCTTATACCCTATTCCACTAAATAGATATCTGTGTTATGATTCAAGTCTAAGTCTTGAAAAAAAAAATGGATGGTCCCATTGGATCTAAAAAATCTTGTTTTTTTGAATAGGAAGAGATAAAGAAGCCATTGCCATTGCCGGAACTACTAGGCCTACTAAAGGCACCAAAACAGAGGGTAAGTCGAGATTTATCATAGAATGGGTACCTCGATTTTGTTATTCTTATATTTATATTGTTATAAAGATATCTTATAATAATTATAATTAGTAAGTATATAATTACTAATTAATTAGAATTCGTATATAATTATACTATAAGTGAGTATATATAATAATTGAGTATATAATAAGTGCAAGGAATGTAGAACTAAATAAATGGACTTATTCATTTCATTTTTCTACATGAAATATATGTATGATAATCCATTTATTATTCTTCTTCTTGTCTTATAATTTAAAAGAAAGAGTTTCTTACAAATTTCCGAAAGATTCGTTAGAATCCGATCCAACAGGGATTATTAGAAAAAATGGGGATTCTCGGGAGATATAGAAAGATGCAAGACTCTATATCTATATTTGAATTATATTATATACATACGTAAGAAGGGAATATGAAATTCGTTTTATTTGCCTTGCCTAATTTCGCGAAAGGAAAAATTTGCTCTTTTATCTTGTTGATAGAGACGTGATGATTACTAATCAGGAATATGGGTAAAAAAAAAGATCTCGAGAAAAAAAAAAGCATTTTTCACAACTTTTGATC